CGATTCGATAGACGGCTCATTGGGATAGATATAGATGAACAATACCCCCCCTGGAACCGTATAGGAAGTTTTCTCCTCGTACGGCTCGAGAAAAAATGATTTAATTCGAAGTTTTGCCTATGTATCTAATTCTAATAAATAATAAATTAAATGACAAATGGACCTATAAAATGAATATCAATTAGACTATGATTTCAGTCTTTTTCTTCTTGAAAAATGAAAAAGAAACAGTTCGTACTCATAACTCAAATCGGATAACTCTTAAATAGCTCAAAGGAAAATCTTTAGTCAATTTCATTTATTGAGTAGTCTTTACTCCCTTTCGTTTATCCCGGTTAAACTATTTCAAATTCTATTTGGATTCTTTAGTCGGATCCAGTTATTGAGACTATCGAGAGAATTAACAATTACAAAGGGTGTTTCCTTGTTTTTAAACCCTTTATTCTTATTTTTAATCATTGGGTTTAGACATTACTTCGGTGCTTCTTAATCCTTTCAAAGTGGTAGCAACATACCCTTTTTGATTTCTTTCTATCAAAGAATCCTATGGATGGTTGATTCTAGCATGATACACGTTGAATCGAAAATTTTGGATCAATTTCAACAAGTTTTGCTTTTGAAATGGAAACTTGCTCGAATTGGATCCTTTCAATTTTCCATATATTTACGAAGTTGTTCCAGTTGATTGGCATTAACCCTAGATCCTTGCCCCTGAGAAATGAATTAATACTTTCTGTTCGAGCTCCATCATGGACTATTTACATTACAACCCGACAAAAAATGAAGGGTTCAAGTGTAACAGAACAAACAATGTCGAGCCAAGAGCACCTCATTCCTAGACAAATTTAAAATGATGGATGTAAAAATCCACAATGGGTCATATCCTTCAAGTCGCACGTTGCTTTCTACCACATCGTTTCAAACGAAGTTTTACCATAACATTCCTCTAATTTGGAACCGGTATACCGGTATGGAATTGATTCAATCATGGAATCATGAATAGTCATCGGTTCAGCTGTCCATAGACATCGTAATCTATACCTTTTCTTCTATATATGAATATATGAAACAAGATTTTTCTGAAAAAATCTTAGTAAGACAACATTTTGAACATATTTAACATACTAATTACTAATAGAATATATAGATAATAGAAAGAAAAAAGAAATCTATATATAGAAATATATAAATAAAATAATTAAATTAAAATAATATTAATTTATATTAATAATAATTATAGATATATATTAATATAAATAAAAATGAATAAGTTTTTGAATCTACATTTTCAAGTGACTTAATAGGATAAATTAAATGATTTTCTACTTTTTCAAAGATTCCAAATCATTAAAAATTTTTCTAAGTGAAATTCACTATTTAATTTAAATTAAACATCATTATTTAATTTGATTGGATTTGAAGAAAATTGGACAAAAAGCATCGCCTTTGATCTTTATAGGAAGATCAGTCTTTCTTTTTGAATTGACTCATCACTAATTTCAAATAAAAATTTGAAATAGATCAAAGAAAAAAAGAAAGAAATCCATTTTTTTTCATGAGAATGAGATGTAGAAAAAATAATGTAAGTTAAGATTTGAATTTTTATTTTTTTAATAAGATTACGAAAATCAAAATCGAAAAAAAAATAGGGAAGGTTTCTCATATCTATCAGATAGACTGAACAATTGTCACTGTTTGTTATAGATATAGTATAAATACCATACTATAGAACATGGAACTTGATCGTTTGTTAATGAAATTCAAGCAGACACAGATGCTTAAATTTCTAATTAATATAGCCTATGCCTATCCACCCCCCACTTTTTTTTATATTATGATATAGTTTATATGGGAATAATGCAGTATAAAAAGTGGATCCGCGCTGGGACGGAAGGATTCGAACCTCCGAATAGCGGGACCAAAACCCGTTGCCTTACCACTTGGCCACGCCCCATTTCGATTGCTAATCGACACTAAGAAACAATAATATTGTTATTGGTTGTTTGTCAACTACAGCCCAAATAAATATCTAAATATATATCTAGATATAGAATCTATCTATAGAATATAGATCTTCTATATCTATAGAATAATAGAATAGACCGGTACTAGGATTTTGATACATATAGATACAGAATTCAACTTAATTTATTGATCATTACATAGAATTCAATTAAGATATTGTATGAAAGTATGATTTCTTCTATTCTCCTTTGAGAATTGGAGAATTTTTGGTTGGATGGATTCAAAGAAAAGAAGGATTTTTGTCTATCTTACCTTACTTTCTTTTTCCTTATATCAAAAAGGCAACCAAAATGCAATTATCTCCAAGAACAAAATGTCTGTTATGCTTAATATCGTTAGTTTGATCTGTATTTGTATTAATTCGCCCCTTTATTCGAGTAGTTTTTTCTTCGGCAAATTGCCTGAAGCCTATGCTTTTTTGAATCCAATCGTAGATGTTATGCCAGTCATACCTCTGTTTTTTTTTCTCTTAGCTTTTGTTTGGCAGGCTGCTGTAAGTTTTCGATAAGATCCTAAATAATAATATCCTAGAAAATGCATGATTTCCTCGAGAAAAAATTCTAACAATTGATAAAATAAAATCAGATAAGTTTTATAGTATAAATCCCTGATTCATACATTGAAATTCGTGGATAGTCGCCATAAATCAGGCTTACCCCCATTTCCTCGTTTTTGAGCCTTCCAGCCATCCAGTCAAAGACCCTAACCCTATTAGGGTCTCTCACAATATCTAAATTTGGATATAAACGCAATTTTTTAATGAAAAACAAATGCATTTGTGACAATACATTTCTAGAAAAACCTCATTTCTTGGTATCAAAATAGGATATGTGGTAGAAAAATGGAAGATCTATTTTCTTTTTTTTTCTAAAAAATCATCTTGGAGATTGTGTAATGCTTACTCTGAAACTCTTCGTTTATACCGTAGTGATATTTTTTGTTTCTCTCTTTATCTTTGGATTCCTATCTAATGATCCGGGGCGTAATCCTGGACGTGAAGAATAAAATACAAAAGGTTTCCTTGGTTAATTTTCAAATTTTCTTAGGATTTTATCTATTCACACGTTTCACTAAGATTTTCAAAATTTGAAAAAAAAAAGAAATCAAAAATAATATAAATAAATTAAAGTTATATAAATAAATAAAGTCATCAACGGAAACGGAAAGAGAGGGATTCGAACCCTCGGTACGAATAACTCGTACAACGGATTAGCAATCCGACGCTTTAGTCCACTCAGCCATCTCTCCCGATTGAAAAAGAGAATTACTACATTACACATAATCTAAAGAGTTTTTTTTTATCTCTTTTCTTTCTCTATTCTATTATTTCTATATAGAGAGATCCACGAATCAGTAATTTCCTTTATCTAATATCTAAAAGATGGACTCGACCGCGCCAACAATCGAACTAAAAAAAATAACCAAGACCTCTTTGTGTTGATTTTGTTCGAAAGGCCCTTCTTATTCTCACGGCCCGGCCTGGTCAGTACCTAGCCGGGCTCTTTTTTTTTGTTCCAACAAATTAGAATTATAGATAAATAATGATTTATCTGATTTGAAAGCAAAAAGGACTTTTTATTATATATATTATAATTATATTCAATTGAATATAAAATATTCAAGCAACGACAATAAAGAAGAAATACTATTTACATTCTTTTCTTGTTATACTTATTCTATTTTACCCGAACTAAAAAAGAAACTATCAATTCTTCCACAATACATTTTTTCCGTTATGATTTTAGTGTTTTTTTGATCCGTATCTAACTTCTTCAGCAAAAGAGAAAACTTTATTTATTTAACTTTAATTTCAATTTTGAATTAAATTTAAATAAATATTTAAATAAATAATTAAATGGAGCCTCTTTTCCAAATCTCATTAAATTTGAATCTACTCGTGAAAAAGTCCAGCACTCTGCATTTTGACAATTCTTTGATAATCCTATCTTGATCATGCTCAATTATCTTGCTAGACAAAAGGTCCATTTGTATACAATAATCATATTGTAGCGGGTATAGTTTAGTGGTAAAAGTGCGATTCGTTCTATTAATCCCTAATAGTTAAAGGGTCTTTCGGTTTTATTCATATTCCGATCAAAAACTTTATTTCTTAAAAGGGTTTAATCCTTTACCTCTCAATAAGAAATTCGAGAAAAAAATACGGATTCTCGTGATTTGTATCCATGAATCACTTATAAATTAAATTGAAAAGTTGGATTATGAAATTGCGAAACATAATTTTTGAATTGGACCAAGACTTACAATTGAATAAGTATGAGTAAAAGATCCATGGCTAAAGATAAAAGATCGATTTCTAATCGTAACTAAATCCTCCATTTTTTCTTTCTAAAAAAAGAAATTGGAGCAAAATAGCTATTCAGCGATGACTTTGGTTTACTAGAGACATCGGCGTATTGTTTTAGCTCGGTGGAAAAAAATACTTTTCCTTAGGATCCTCTGAAATAGAAATAGAGAACGAAGTAACTAGAAAGATTGTCAAAATCACCTTCTCCTAGAAGGATCATCTAGAAAGCAATTCATTTTTTTGTATTCAAATAAAAAGCTGACGTAGGTGTTATGGGTATAATTTTGTTCATTTTGTTCACATCTTAGATCTAAGAATTTACTCTCCTTCCATAAAGAAGCCGAATGAAACCAAAGTTTCATGTTCGGTTTTGAATTAGAGACGTTCAAAGCACTGAATCGACGTCGACTATAACCCCTAGCCTTCCAAGCTAACGATGCGGGTTCGATTCCCGCTACCCGCTTTTTCTTTTTTTCTAAATATTCTATTAGAATTCTATTCTAAAATATAGATAATATATTTTATTATGATTTGAGATTTCATTACGGTTAGTGAATCATTGAATATACAATTCCAAAAATGATTTCACGTATAATCCGACTTTTTTGTTTTCAACTCAAGAAAAATCAAAATACGAAAAAATAAGAATGAACGGCGTCCATTGTCTAAT